TGAAATAAGCTATTACTGCGAAAATTGGTGAATACAACCAACTATCATTAAGAATGTCATCTTTGGACCAAAAACAAGCAAGAGGTGGAATACCACAAAGAGAAAGTGTACCCAATAAAAAAGTAGTTCTTGTAATTGGAACATATCTTGTTAAACCACCCATAAGAACCATATTCTGACTTTTATCTGGTGAATATCCAACAATAGGTTCCATTGAATGAATAATAGATCCGGATCCCAAAAACAATAAAGCTTTTGAATAGGCATGAGTGATCAAATGGAATAAAGCAGCTCGATAAGAACCTATACCTAGAGCTAACATAATATAACCCAATTGAGACATTGTAGAATAGGCTAAGCTTTTTTTAATGTCTCTTTGAGCAAGGGCCAAAGTAGCCCCTAATAATAGTGTTATTACACCTATTAAAGAAATTAAATTCATTATATAAGGTATGACTATGAAAAGAGGAAGAAGCCGAGCTACAAGAAAAATTCCTGCTGCTACCATAGTAGCAGCGTGTATAAGAGCCGAAATAGGAGTGGGTCCTTCCATAGCATCAGGTAACCATACGTGAAGGGGGAATTGTGCGGATTTAGCAACTGCACCGACGAATAATAAAGAAGCACACAAGGTAGCAAATAAAGAATTGACCCCATTATTCTGGATTAAGTTATTAGTTATTTCGAGCAAATACCGAAATTCTAAACTACCTGTTATCCAATAAAAACCTAAGATTCCTAACAATAAACCAAAATCCCCTACACGATTAGTTACAAAAGCTTTTTGACAAGCACTTGCTGCAATTGGTCGTGTGAACCAAAACCCTATTAATAAATAAGAACACATTCCCACAAGTTCCCAAAAAATATAAATTTGTATCAAATTTGAACTAGTAACTAATCCCAGCATAGAAGTATTAAAAAAACTCATATAAGCAAAAAATCTCAAATATCCTTGATCGTGATACATATACTTGTCACTATAAATAAGAACCATGATTCCAACAGTAGTAATTAGTATTGACATAATAGAAGTAAGTGGATCGATCAAGTATCCAAACTCTAAGGAAAAATCATTATTGATGGTCCAAGACCATAGATATTGATAGATAAAACTTCCATTTATTTGTTGAATAGACAGATTGGCTGAAAACACCATAGCTATACTTAAGAGTAAAACACTAGGAAAAGCCCACATGCGACGAATATTTTTTGTTGCTGTCGGAATAAGTAGAAGTCCAAATCCTATTGACATAGTAACTGGAAGTGGAAGAAAAGGTATTATCCACGCATATTGATATGTATGTTCCATAAGAAAAGAAACTCCTTTTTCTTATAATTACAAATTGTTCTCGATTCACCAATTCTTATCTTTTTTATCCTTTTAGAAAGGAACAATAATAAAAGAAATCAACAAAAAAAATATCTGAAAAAAAAAGTCAAATATTGGGATTCTTAATTATTCTGATTTTTTTTTCCCTCATGTCATTTATATATGTGATGTGTGATGTGCGCACATACGTATATGTGATATATATATCACATATACATGTATATATAAATATATTTGTATTATATATATTTGTATGTTTATTATATATTTATATGTTAAAGTAAAAAAACAATGTATATTAAAAAGAGTATATTAAAAAAATTATCCACATACACGAAATAAGTATAGATAATAACTAAAAAGAATGATCTATTTTGAAGAATACATGTCTTTCACATACAACGATAAAAGGAGGAACCCCCCTTTTTTGA